TGAGACCAAAAGTGAAAATAAGATTGCCAAAAATTCAAAAGATAATATTTCCATTTCTTCATCAGGATAAGAGTTCCCTTTGAAGCCAGAATTGATTTTCCTTGATATCGAACATAATGGATGAAAATATCTTTAAATAACCATAGGTTCCTATTCAAAAAATTAGAACACAATACTATAAGAGATTCTATTTTTCCATAGAAATGTGTTTGTTCAAGAAACACTCCATAACATGTTGATCGTAAATACGAAGACTGTTTACGAAGAAACAAGAATAGATATTCGGATTCATATACATAAGAATTATATAGGAATCCAAATAATCTTTTCTTTCTTTTTGAAAAGACGTAAATGGATTTATTTGAAATAATGATACTTTTCCAATTATTATGAAAGTTATGATACTCGTGGAAAAACAATCGCAAGAAATGTAAACAAAGAACATCTTTGATCCAGCATTGAAGGATTTGAACCAAGATTTCCAAATGGATGGAATAGGGTATTAGTAGATCTGACACATAATTTAAATGTAAAAGTTTGTCCTCTAAAAAGGGAAATATTGAATGAATAGATCGTAAATTATGAGATTTTGGTCTTTTTTTTTCTTCAAGAGACGATACTAATCGTAACGAGAATGGAATTTCGAGAATGATTCCAAAACTTTCTGATACCATTCGAGAACAAAAATCAGAAGAAAAAGACTTTTTTTGCTCCAAAAATCCATTTTGATTAGAATAATCAAGTGAAGAAGAAGAAATTAAATAATTCTGTTTATAAATTCGAGTAATTAAACGTTTCACAAGCACTAAACTAGATTTATTGTCAGAACCAATAATTTCCCCGGGTTTATAACTATGATCATGAGCAAGTGAATAAATATACTCTTGCAGGAGAAGCGGATATAGGAAGTTTTGTTGCCAAAATGTATCGTTTTTCAAGAAAATTTTAATTCTGCCATTGACATCCATTTATACTGAAAAAAGAGAGGAACTTCTTGTGTTAGGAAATGATACATAGTGCAATGTGGTCAGAACGGCGTATGCGTATGTTGTATAGAGTATAGAGTCTATTCTTTATGCTAGAAGCTAGAATAATAGAACTTCTAACTAGAAAAGAAAAAGATCAAAAAAAATATCAAAAAGCTATGGACTCTAAATTATGATGACTATCAATCAACAGATCCTTTTCCTTTACCTTTCATAATACTCATGTATATGAATATGAATCTCTATTCTATTATTGTCCATCGAATCTTTATTAATTGAGATATGAATAAAGTAATTAGAAGAACAGTAACAATTCTAATAATAAAAGAAACATATCCAGAATAGAACTGAGCCAACTCTAGTATTCTCGAAACCTCATAGCTCTTTTGACCGAGGAACAACTTCTTACTAATCAATATACTATTTCTTCTACCCAATTTCTTCTACCCATATCTATATACCTCTCTTATTATTATATTATTTATATTATTTCTTTTATATTCTTTATTATTTTATATTCTTTATTAATATTTAATATAATTAATTATAATTAATAATTATAATTAATATAATATATAATATAATATAATATATAATATATAATATAATATAATATATAATATATAATATATAATATAATTATATATTATTAATATCATATAATATAAATATAATATCTTTAATAATATCTTTAATATCATATAATATAATATCTTATTAATATCTTATTCTTCTATATTTCTTATATATTAGATATAGATTCTAGAATAATCATAATTGATTCTAGAATAATCATAATTAGGATTTAGGATTCATTCAAACATCAAACAAAAATGGTCAACACAAAAGAACCTTTTACCACATCAGGCACTAATCTAGTTTTAACGTATAAATTAGTAATTATTTCGGTTAATTATTCAAATTAAGAAAAGAAGCTCGTTGCTTTGTTGTATTACTCAAATTTGAACCATCAGGCTCTATCCATTTATTCCCTAGACCCACCTATAAAATGAAAATAGAAAATAGAAAATATATTTAATTTACTATATTTACATAACTATTTATACATTTATACATAAAAATATGTATAAAAATATGTATAAAAATATGTATAAAAATATGTATATGTAATATATGTGTTTTTTTTCATGAACTTCAAAAATAACAAAATGATTCTTTTTGGATGAATCAAAGATTCAATTCTTCTTTTTTGAGATTCTTTTTTTATTTTGACGACATGCTTTTTTTTCCATTCATTACCTTTTAGGATCAGTCGCGGTCTTCTAAACTTTACCAAGAGTCTGTACGAATTACTTTTTTCATACAAATGTGTAAAAGATCATAGTCGCACTTAAAAGCCGAGTACTCTACCGTTGAGTTAGCAACCCGAATCAATATAATGTATATGTATGATAAAAAAAAAAAAAAATGGAGTTGCACTGATCAACTGGACCAAAACATGGAATTAGTAAAAAAATAGAAACACAACAATCTTAAGGATACCCGGTTCAAAAAACAAGAGAGTGAAAATCCAATGGGTTCGCTTTGGCTAAAAAAATACGTTTTGCATCAAAGATTTGTATACCGTGAAGGAAAGATCCAATGAAAAAGAATTCGAATGATAAAAATCATTATTTATATACGATAAAATTATATGTTTTTAAGACACCATTGTCAATACCAATAATAAATGGACTTTTGAGAAAAAAAAACCAATTTCAAGAAATGAAATAGAAATAAGAATTGTTGTTGGATTACCACAACATAAATAAGAGAGCGGAAGAAATCGGTAATTGAAGTAATTAAGGAAATGAAAAATTTAAAGATTAAAGTAGAGCTAGAAAAATATTGGATTTTTATTTCATCAAAAAAAAAAAACATAAGGTACAATACAAAAACAAGAAGAAAAATTACCCCCCTTATTGGGGGGTTCCACAACAAGAAGTAAGAACAAGAAAAATAAAATAAATAGGAATAGAACAAACTTGGAAGCTTGGAATAAATAATTCCATAATTACACAAAATAGGTAATTAGTTACTCATTCTATTAGTTATCCTACTTTCTACTTTCCTACCTTTTTTTTTTTTTTCTTTTTTTTTAGAAAACTCGAAATTTTTACTTTAAATTTTAAAAAATTCTGCCTTTCTTAAAATATCATGAACAGTTCCTGTGGGTTGCGCACCTTTTTCAAGGAAATATCGAATAGCAGGAACATTTGAATAAGTTTTATTTTCTATCGGATCATAAAAACCTACTTTTTGAAGATCTCTTCCTTCTCTTCGGGATCGAACATCAATTGCAACGATTCGATAGATGGCTCATTGGGATAGATATAGCTAAAAGATACCCCCCCCTAGAAACGTATAGGAGGTTTTCGCCTCATACGGCTCAAGAAAAAATGATTCTAATTTCTAGAATTTTTCTTTTTTTATTTCGTATTTACATAAAAAAGAAATCTCATTTATACGCCTAGCTAAAGTTGAGTAGTTTTGAAAAAATTTCAAAGAGAATTCGTAGAATTTCTTGAGCTATCTTGAACCTCTTTTTTGTCTCCTTTTGGATCTATTTTTGTACTCATTCTAATCCAATTGTTGAGACAAATGAAAAGGGTGTTTCCTTGTTCCGGACTTCGTTCTCTTTACTTTGTATTTTATGCAATCGTTGGGTTTAGACATTCCTTCGGTGATTCTTATTCATTTTCAAAAGGGAAGCAACATACCTTTTGTTTTTTGTTCGTTCTATATTATTGTTCTATATTATTCTATTATTAATATATTTAATATTTATATTATAAATATCTATAAGATATCTATAAGGAATAAGAGGAATAAGGAAAAGGAAAAAAGAATACGAAAGATTAATTCTTTTGTGATACACTTTTGATCAAAACAGTTTGCAAATTTCGAAAAATTTTATTTAATCTGATTTTATCGAATTTCAGCCGTTATATTTCTATAATATTTTAATATTTTATTTATATACTATAAATATTTACAAAGTTGGTCTAACTTAATTTCTTGTCACTAACCCTAGATTATTCCTCCTATAAATGAATCAATAATTTTTCCTCGAGCTCCATCATATGCTATACCACTAGTCTTTTTATTTACCAATCCAAGATTTACCAATCCAAGATAAATGAAAGTAGGTTCCTGGCAGAACAAACTATGTCGAGATAAGAGCATTTTCATTCTTCTAAAAAATTTGAAAATGGTGGATGTCAGAATCCACAATCAAGCATGTCCTTCAAGTCGCACGTTGCTTTCTACCACATCGCTTCAAACGAAGTTTTACCATAACATCCCTATAATTTGATTTGAATTTTGAACCGTATGGAATTTATTCAATATGGAATCATGAATAGTCATTGGCTCAACCAATATAGTAAGTTTTCTATTGATATTTGAACTTTAAAACAGATCTTCCTGAATTGTGCATCATAAAGGATTACCCTTTCTCAAACAAATAAATTAGAAACAGAAATAACCCAAAACACAGTCTTTGACTTTACTTGCATTCAAATGAAATGAAAAATAAATCCCCAGGAATGGCTAATAGCTACTTGAACTAAATAGCTAAAGAGCTAACATAATATACTAAACTGATTAAACTAAATAGGATTCAATATTCATAAATACTAAATTAAATACTAAATAAGAAATATACAAATATTTACAAGTCTTACAATTATAATATCGATTTTATGTCGAATATCTAATATTCATATCATATTGTAGAATTGTAGAATAGAAAGAATAGAAATTGTAGAATAGAATTATGATTTACCATATCCAATGAAAACCAATTCAAAAAGTTTCTTCATTTTGATTATTCTAGATATTCTAGAAGATATTCTAGAAAATATTCTAGAAGTAGTCTCATATAAGGTAAGATAAAAGAGAAAAGAAGAATATGAAAAGCTTGATATTTTCGTTTTTGTCTCCATCATATCAAATCAAAAAAAAAAAAAAGATTTAACAAAAGTTCTAATGAATCTTTGACGATTTCAGAAGAAAATACTTTTGTCAGATCATTTCTCAATTTAACCAAAGTTTCAAATACAACAATAAAAAAGAAAAAAAAAAAGACCAATAACCACGACATAATAGAATCATTATATCATACAACAATTACAGTGCATTATTCTATCTGCATTAATTGTAGATTATACATTGTACTTATACAAATTAGACAAATATTTGACAAATTTTTTTTACTTCTGTTTTCCTTACATAAAATCCAATCAAATAAAGTAAAAATAAAAAAGAAATGAAATATGCAAATATGCAAATTCCAAAATTACATTTCATTGATTTACAATTATTCATTTCAACTAAGAAAAAAAAAAAAGAGAGGCCTTTATTTCACATGTTTATTTAGAATGCATGATGTGATAACTCGCATATCATGCATATGCGACATAAAGTTTACATAATCATAATATAATTAACTAACTTAAGAGTAATAAGAAGTCTATTTGAAGCGATTTGAAGCGTAAATCGAATGATACACCAAAAATTTCTTTTTTGAAGAAAACGTAAGAACCATTCTTAGAATATTGTTTCATTCAATTTAAATTTTGAATAGAGAAGAATCTTTCGTTTCTGATGAAAACGAGCTGGGACGGAAGGATTCGAACCTCCGAGTAACGGGACCAAAACCCGTTGCCTTACCGCTTGGCCACGCCCCAGGTTTCTTTTGTATAAGAAAAACTAAGCTAACTATTAGTGCTTCGTCAATAACCAAACAAAGTACATATAGGACATGTTATAGCTATAATTCAATACATGCAGATCATGTAGATACAGAATAAAAATAATTCATTGATCATTCCATAGAATAGAATTAAGATATTCTATGTAAATATGTAAAGTAAAATTCTCATTTTATTGGAGAATTGGAGAGAAGTAAAAAAAAAAAAGAAGAATTTTTTTCTTTTAGCTGCCTTTTTCTTACCTAAGAAAAACAACTCAATCAAACCTGAGAATTTGTTATCATTTCAATTTAATTGGAAAGAAAAAAAAAATATTTGTTATGTTTCATATCTTTAGTTTAATCTGTATCTGTTTTAATTCTACGTTTTCTTCCAGTAGTTTTTTATTCGCCAAATTGCCCGAGGCTTATGCCTTTTTCAATCCAATTGTAGACGTTATGCCAGTTATTCCTTTATTTTTTTTTCTATTAGCCTTTGTTTGGCAAGCTGCTGTAAGTTTTCGATAAAAAGGAAATATCTATTCTAAAATATCTATTTAATTTCTATTCTTAGATAAAAAAAAAAAAAGAAGAGATTTTTATTTCTAACAGGAATTTCATATTTCATATAAGTCTGAGCTTAGGAACCCTCGATTCAAAAAGCGAAATTCTTGTATTTTTGTATTTTTTTGTATTTGATATTGATCGGAAATTGGCATAAGAATAAAAAGTGATTCTTGTTCTTTTTGATCAACTTATTTCTTCCTTTGTTCTGACCTTCCCTTTCTATTTATATATTTAGAATTAATAAAAGCAAATATAGATACGGCAAAAAATTTATAGTAACGAACAAATCCGAATCTTATTACATTACAACCAAATTTTTTAAAATTACTTTAAAAAAACTTCCTTTTTTCATTTTATATTTTTTTATCTTTAGAGCATCATATAGCTTATAGTTATAATGTGTATCGTAAAAGTGTAAAAGTAAAGTAAAATAGGAGATCTATTTCCTTTAACAAATTAACAAAATGATCTTATTTTGGAGATTGCGTAATGCTTACTCTTAAACTCTTTGTTTACACAGTAGTAATATTCTTTGTTTCTCTGTTTATCTTCGGATTCTTATCTAATGATCCGGGGCGTAATCCTGGGCGTGAAGAATAAAAAAAGAAATGAAATTCCTTTTCATTATTCTTTTTGCTTGATTTTTTTATAGACAATTTGTAACAAGATAATGAATTTTTATAGTAAATAGTATAATAAAAAGAAAAAAAAATAAAAAAAGATAGATAAAAAACAAAAAAAAATTCATAAAAGAAAAGAATCGAAATTGATTTTTATTCCAATTCTAAAAATGATACAGGAGTCGGAAAGAGAGGGATTCGAACCCTCGGTAAACAAGAGTCTACATAGCAGTTCCAATGCTACGCCTTGAACCACTCGGCCATCTCTCCTACAGAATCTTATTCTTGACCAAACCCCGAATGACTAGCGAGTCATTCATCAAGAAAATAAAAATTTATTGCAAAAGCTATAGGAAAGTAAAGCCCTTTTTAGATGAAATAGGAATAGTTATGTTCATTTGTATACTACGGCATTGGAGTGAAATAGAATCTTATTTCTTTCATCTTTGCAAAAAAGTGGAACAACTTGGGACCCACATTTTTTTCTAATTCGTCTTTTTTTTTTTTATGTTATTTTGTACTGTACACTTACTTTTTTTGTGGGATCGTTTTCCTCGAACGAAGGGTAATAAAAAGAATTATAGAACGAATTGCTAATTATGCCTAGATCTCGAATAAATGGAAATTTTATTGA